ATGTGAAATATTGTAATATTTATACACACACACATTTTGGGACAAAAAAACTTCTAGAGGCTTTCCTGTTTCCGGGGGGTTTTCAGGAATAACAGCGATCTTAGGAGTTTAGGGGGTAGGGGGGTTTTACGCGCAGAAGCCGAGAGGGGGGAATATCAGGTATGTCTCGAGAAGTAATGACACCTTATGCTCTTGATATCCTAATATGTGGTTATCCTTCCAATATCTTTCCACCATGAATACATTTCACTTGCGGGCAAGGAAATGTACAACCTTGTTAGTTAATACCGTGTGCACTCTGATATGCCAAGTGAAAGGAAAACAAAAAAGAGAACCCCTTACCCGCTGGAGAGAACGCCCGGCATGTTGGGTAACGAGGAGTATGTATTAACACCATTAACTTATGCAAGCGTCGATGAAAGTGTGGGGAATGAACCAATAGATGGCCCTGAAGTAGGAACCAGATGCCAGGAATAATTCACTAAGTGAAACCCCCACAATTTTTGTCCCTCACCTTCAATAACCGTTATCATTTAGAAATCACAGGTTGGTAGGTTCTTACTACATTAATTTCTATCGATTGAACGGGATGAGGATTACTTGGTATATCATTACTAATTAGTGTTATTTTGAGTCATGATTACTGCATAGATATTCATAAATTCTATGTTTTTTGATTAATAAATGTTAGTATATGTACTTAGATATTGATATGGTAACCTGTATGGTTTATTTTAAATAATGGTGATAATACATATATGTCCTTGTAACATGTACTGTAATGTCATTCAATATATATATGTAATAAACACATATATGTAATTGTGAAACATTGTATATCGCGCAGAGAATAGTTTAATGTTAGAATCCTAGCTTTGGGAGTTAGGGGCAGGGGTTAGAGTCTCCTTTTTCTGAGCAGTAGGGAGGATTTTAACCTCCGACGTCCGGTTTACAAGACCGGCGCTCTGGCGCTGAGCTACTAGTGCAGGCTCATCCGAGCATTTTGTTTTCTACCCATCCCGCCAGAGGTGTGAAAACCAGGAATAGGAGGAAGTAAAGGACGGAGGCAACTTGTCCAATGATAACAAATGGGTGTTCGACAGGCATGCCTCCGATTCAAGTAAGGATGGCTACGTCTGCGACAAGAGTTCAGAATAAGAATTGTGTGATTGGGCGGAACGTTAGGCCTCGTTGTTTAGATGTGTGGAGGATTGGGACGACTATTAGGACTAGGATTGAAAATAGGAGGGCCAGGACGCCTCCAAGTTTGTTTGGAATTGATCGGAGAATGGCATATGCGAATAGGAAGTATCATTCCGGCTTGATATGTGGGGGAGTTACAAGAGGGTTGGCGGGGGTAAAGTTGTCGGGGTCTCCAAGCAGGTTGGGGGAGAATAGTGCAAGAGAGGCGAGGGCAGTAAGAAGTGCTGCAAAGCCTAGCAGGTCCTTGTAGGAGAAGTATGGGTGGAATGAGATTTTGTCGGCGTCCGAGTTAAGGCCTGTGGGGTTGTTTGAGCCTGTTTCGTGTAGGAAGAGAACATGAAGGATGAAGAATGCTGCGATAATGAACGGGAGTAGGAAGTGGAATGCAAAGAATCGGGTGAGGGTGGCGTTGTCGACGGAGAAGCCGCCTCAAATTCACTGTACGAGGGTATTTCCTACGTAGGGGACGGCGGAGAGAAGGTTGGTAATGACTGTAGCGCCTCAGAATGACATTTGTCCTCAGGGGAGGACGTAACCTACGAAAGCGGTTCCTATGAGTAGAAGGAGAAGAACGACTCCGGTGTTTCAGGTTTCTTTATAGAGGTATGAGCCGTAGTATAGGCCTCGACCGATATGCAGGTAAATACAGATGAAGAAGAAAGATGCGCCGTTGGCGTGCATGTTTCGGATGAGTCAGCCGTAATTTACGTCCCGGCAGATGTGTGCGACAGATGTGAAAGCAGTTGCGATGTCTGAGGTGTAATGTATGGCGAGGAAGAGCCCAGTGAGGATCTGGGTGATTAGGCAGAGAGCAAGGAGGGAGCCAAAGTTTCATCATGCTGAAATGTTCGAGGGAGCGGGGAGGTCGATTAGTGAATCGTTTACGATTTTTAGGATGGGGTGGGTTTTACGGAGGTTGGCCATTAGGGTTCTTGTAGTTGAATAACAACGGTGGTTTTTCACGCCATTAGTCCTGGTTAGAGTCCGGGCAGGAATTATGACTTTTATTATGTATTTAGTTCTGTTTTCTTTTGTTTTTGGGTTAGTCGCGGTTGCCTCTAACCCCTCTCCTTACTTTGCGGCACTTGGGTTGGTGGTGGTAGCGGGCATGGGATGTGGGGTCCTTGTTGGGCATGGAGGTCCTTTTTTGTCACTTGTGCTGTTTTTAATTTATCTAGGGGGAATGTTGGTAGTGTTTGCTTATTCGGCAGCTCTTGCTGCTGAGCCGTACCCCGAAACTCTTGGGAGTCGGCCTGTTACGATGTATATGGTCGTGTACGTGGTCATTGTGTTGATAGTCTCCGGGCTATTTTGAGGGGGGTGGTACGAGTCTTCTTGGGGGTCCGCGGATGAGCTGGGGGAGTTCTCTGTATTTCGGGGAGATATGGCCGGGGTTGCTTTGATGTATTCGGCGGGCGGTTGAATATTAATTATTAGTGCGTGGGTGTTGCTGCTCACCTTGTTTGTGGTGCTAGAGCTAACACGGGGGCTAAGTCGGGGGGCTCTGCGAGCTGTCTAGGGGAGGGTAAAGAGTAATATTAGGACGAGTGTAAGGAAGAAGATTGAAAGGTAGGTTTTAATTATCCCTTGTTGAATGTTGCTTGCTGTGGAGACTAGGGGAAGGTTTGAGGAAGTGATGGCTTTGGGGCCTACTTTCTCTAATCATGTTTGGTCTACAAGTTGGCTGGCAATTAGTTGCCCTAGGACTAAGCCAAGTTTTGGAGGTAGGCGATGGATGATCGCTGGGAAGAAGCCTAGTATGTTGGAGAAATGGTGGGCTTGAAGGGTGGGGGTTGGGGAGAATTGTTTGCTTGTAAGGGAGGCCAACTCTAGGGCAATTAGGACACCAAGAATAGTGACTAGTAGGGCAGCTAGTTTCAGGACGGGGGGCATGGTTATTACTGGGGTTTTTAGGGGGAGAATATTGGATGTGATTAAAAGGCCGGCAACAATGCTTCCTCAGGCTAGTCGTTTGATGGGGTTGATTACTGCGGGGTTGTTTTCATTAATTGGGGATAGGGAGTTAAATCGGGGGTGTCCTATAACTACAAAGAATACAACCCGCATGCTGTAAATAGCGGTGAAGGAGGTTGCTAGGAGGGTTAGGATTAGGGCTCAGGCGTTAAGATGGGATGTGTTTAGTGCTTCAATGATGGCATCTTTTGAGAAGAAGCCTGCAAGGAATGGGGTCCCGGTGAGGGCAAGGCTGCCAAGGGTCAGACAGGAGGAGGTGAATGGGGTAAGATTGTGCATGCCACCCATTTTGCGGATATCTTGCTCGTCGTTCAGGCTGTGGATAATAGAGCCTGAGCAGAGGAAAAGCATGGCTTTGAAAAATGCGTGGGTGCAAATGTGGAGGAAGGCAAGTTGGGGTTGGTTTAGGCCGATGGTGACCATCATTAGTCCCAGTTGGCTTGATGTAGAAAAGGCGACGATTTTCTTGATGTCGTTTTGGGTGAGGGCGCAGGTGGCTGTGAAAAAAGTCGTGAGTGCTCCGAGGCAGAGGCAGATAGTCAGGGCGGTAGGGTTGTTTTCTATAAGGGGGCTTATACGAACAAGAAGGAAGATACCTGCGACGACCATGGTGCTGGAGTGCAGTAGGGCAGAGACCGGTGTAGGGCCTTCCATTGCGGAAGGAAGTCAAGGATGGAGTCCGAATTGAGCTGATTTCCCGGTTGCAGCAACGATTAATCCTAGAAGGGGGTAGGTCAGGTCGAAGTCTTTAGCTGTGGCAAACATTTGTTGTATTTCTCATGAGTTTAAATTTGTTGCTATTCATGCTATGGCAAAAATTAGTCCGATGTCGCCTACCCGGTTGTAAAGCACTGCTTGTAGGGCGGCGGTGTTGGCATCTGCTCGGCCGTACCATCAGCCGATTAAGAGGAATGACATGATACCGACACCTTCTCATCCGATAAAAATTTGGAATATGTTGTTAGCGGTAACGAGGACAATCATGGCGATAAGGAAGATAAGGAGGTACTTAAAGAAGCGGTTCATGTATGGGTCCGAGTGTATATATCATGATGCAAACTCTAGAATAGACCACGTGACATAGAGGGCGATAGGGGTGAAAATAATGGAGTAGTGGTCAAATTTCAGGCTAATATTGATGTCAAATGTTAGGGTGTTTATTCAGTTTCAGTTCGTAATAATGGTTTCAAGGCCTTGATTAAGATAAATAAATAGAGGAAGGAGGCTGACGAAGAAGGCGAGCTTTACTGCTGTCTTGACCTGGGATAGGGCCCAGTCCGGGTGTTGTGGGCGGGGGCTAAGTGTGGTAAAAATGGGGTAGGCCAGGAGTGTAAAGATAATAATTAGGCTTGATGTCATTATAAGCGAGGTGGGGTGCATAGCTGCTACTTGGATTTGCACCAAGAGTTTTTGGTTCCTAAGACCAACGGATGAGCTGTTATCCTTTAGGAGCAGTTGCGAGTGAGCCTTGGGGTTCAACCAGGGTGGCGAAAGTTAGCAGCTTTCGTTGCTAGCGAGCCTCTCTCGGTGGATGGGAGGAGTCTAACCTCCAGTCTTTAGAATCACAATCTAGCATTTTAGGGTTAAACTACATCTACAGGCTGTTCACCCTCAAATTAGTTCTGGTTTAAGAATAAGGAGGACTAGTGGGAGAATGTGGAGGAGAATCAGGAGGTGTTCTCGAGAGTGGGTGGGTTCAAGGGCGATAATGTGTCCTGGGAGGGGCCCCCGTTGGGTCATCAGGAACATGTAAAGGGAATAACCTGCGGTGATGAGAGTGCCCGTTCCGGTTAGGGCCAGTGTTCATCAGGATCAGTTAAATAGGGATGTGATGATCATAAGTTCACCCATGAGGTTGGGAAGAGGGGGGAGGGCGAGGTTGGCCAGGCTTGCGATGAATCATCAGGTTGCTATTAGGGGAAGGACTATTTGTAGGCCACGGGCAAGGACTATTGTCCGGCTATGTGTTCGTTCATAATTGGTGTTTGCTAAGCAGAAAAGGGCGGAGGATGTTAGGCCGTGGGCGATTATTAGGATAAGAGCACCTGTAAACCCTCATGGGGTTTGGATTAGGATTCCTCCTGCAACAAGGCCCATGTGGCTAACTGATGAGTAGGCAATGAGTGATTTTAGATCGGTTTGGCGTAAACAGATGGAGCCTGTTATGATTACGCCTCAGAGGGCAAAGATAATGAAGGGGTAGCTAAGTTCTTTAGTGAGGGGCTCAAGTATGGTTATCATTCGTATTATGCCATAGCCTCCAAGTTTTAGGAGAACGGCCGCCAGTACTATTGAGCCTGCAATGGGGGCCTCTACGTGGGCCTTTGGCAGTCAGAGGTGAACTCCGTAAAGGGGCATTTTTACTAGGAAGGCTAGAAGGCAGCCTGCCCATCAGAGTTTGTCTGCGTAGGTGGAGAGGGAAATGGGGTTAGAGTAATGAAGAGTTAGTAGCGAAAGGGAGCCTGTGTTGTTTTGCAGGAGAAGAAGTGCAACAAGAAGCGGCAGAGAGCCGGCGAGAGTGTAGAATAGGAAATAAGTTCCTGCATTAAGGCGCTCGGTCTGATTACCTCAGCGTGTAATGATGATTAAGGTTGGGATAAGTGTGGCTTCAAATATGACGTAAAATATAATAATTTCTGTTGCACCAAAGGCTAGGATAAGAAAGAATTGGAGGGAGGTGAGAAGGGTGATGTACATTCGTTGGCGGTTGATTGGTTCTGAGGAGGTGTGGTTCTGGCTTGCAAGAATCATAAGGGGTAGGAGCCAGCATGTAAGGACCAAGAGGGGGGTGGACAGGGCGTCGGTGGCCATGTAGCTGTTTAAGCAGGATCAGCCCGTCTCGGAAAGATTCTTTAGTCATGAGAGGCTAGCAAGTGCGATGATAAAGCTGTGGGCCAGGGTGGTTGGCCATAATCATTTGGGAGGCGTTAATCAAGCGGTTGGGACGAGCATAAGGGTTGGGATGAGGATTTTTAGCATTGTAGGAGGTTTAGGCTTTGTAAGCGGTCTGTCCCGTGCGTACGGGCAGTAGCAACTAGGAGGGCAAGGCCTGCGCTTGCTTCACATGCTGAGAAGGCTAGGAGAAGTATAGGGGAGGCTGAAAAGCTTGTAGAGTCCAATTGAAGGGCTCAGAGGGAGAGGGCGACAAAAAGGGATAATATTATTCCTTCCAGGCAGAGTAGGGCGGAAAGAAGGTGGTAGCGGTGGAATGCTAGGCCTGCTAGTCCTAATATGAATGTGGATGAGAAGGCAAAGTGAACTGGGGTCATGTAGGAGATTGCGGACTTTAACCACAAGCTTTTGAGCCGAAATCAAATGTTTTAATTAAACTAATTACCTATTCAGCCCATTCTAGGCCTCCTTGAATTCATTCGTAAATGAGGCCTAGTGTAAGTAGGGCTAAAACTAGGGAGGCTCAGAGGAAGGTTAGGACGGGTGTGTTGAGTTGGTCTCCTCAGGGGAGGGGTAGTAAAAGAGCGATTTCTAGGTCAAACAGGAGGAAGAGGATAGCGACTAGGAAGAATCGAAGTGAGAAGGGCAGCCGGGCGGACCCAAGGGGGTCAAAGCCGCATTCATAGGGTGAGAGTTTTTCATGGTCGGGGTTTATTTGGGGGAGCCAGAAGGAGACAATGGCAAGAATGATTGATAAGATAGTTGCGATTGCAATAACTGTGGTAATTAAGTTCATTATCTTTCCTTGGATTTTAACCAAGACCGGGTGATTGGAAGTCACTTATACTTTTTAATACTAGAAAGATTATGATCCTCATCAGTAGATTGAGACGTAAAGGAAGAGTCAAACTACGTCAACAAAGTGTCAGTATCAGGCAGCTGCTTCAAATCCGAAGTGGTGGTCCGATGTAAAATGATGGCGAACTTGGCGTAGGAAGCAGACAGCTAGAAAGGTAGAGCCAATAATGACATGGAGGCCGTGGAAGCCGGTTGCAACAAAGAAGGTTGAGCCGTAGACTCCGTCTGCGATTGTGAAAGGGGCTTCATAATATTCTATGGCTTGAAGGCATGTGAAGTAGCCGCCTAGAAGAATAGTAAGGGCCAGGGACTGAATTGCTTGTTTTCGTTTTCCTTCTATAATACTGTGGTGGGCCCATGTGACTGTTACTCCAGAGGCTAAAAGGACGGCAGTATTTAGGAGGGGGACTTCAAAGGGGTCTAGGGCGGTAATTCCCGCCGGAGGTCAGCATCCGCCTAGTTCTGGGGTGGGGGCCAGGCTTGAGTGGTAGAAGGCTCAGAAGAACCCTAAGAAGAAAAGAACTTCTGAGGTAATAAACAGGATTATTCCGTATCGAAGGCCTTTTTGTACTGGGGGAGTGTGGTGGCCTTGGAATGTGCCCTCTCGTACGACATCTCGTCATCATTGGGCTGTGGTAAGGGTAACAAGAATGAGGCCTAGTGTTATTAAAAGAGTGGAGTGGAAGTGGAACCAGATTGCTAGGCCGGATGTTATTAATAGGGCGCCAACGGCTCCTGTTAGGGGCCAAGGGCTGGGGTCAACTATGTGATAAGGGTGTGCTTGATGGGCCATTAGACGTTTTCTTGTAGGTAGAGGCTTAATAGGAGGACGAATACATAGGCCTGAATTATTGCAACTGCTACTTCTAGTAGAGTAAGAAGGAACAGTAGGATGGTTGTGAGAATTGCTACGGTTGGCATAAGTGGGAGGAGAACAAATGCGGCTGTGGCAATGAGTTGAATTAGGAGGTGGCCCGCTGTGAGGTTGGCTGTAAGTCGAACGCCTAGGGCTAGGGGACGAATAAATAGGCTAATTGTCTCGATAATAATTAGCACTGGAATTAAAAGGGTGGGGGTTCCTTCTGGAAGGAGGTGGCCTAGGGCATGGGTAGGTTGGGTACGCATCCCAATAATAACTGTGGCGAGTCAAAGAGGGACGGCCAGTCCCATGTTAAGGGAGAGCTGAGTTGTGGGCGTGAAGGTGTACGGAAGAAGTCCTAGCATATTAAGGGAGATTAAGAAAACTATTAATGAGGCAAACAGGGCTGCTCATTTGTGTCCTCCTGGGTTTAGGGGTAGCAGGAGTTGCTGGGTGAAGCGATTGATGAATCAGCCTTGAAGGGTTAGTAGGCGATTATTTAGTCATCGTGTGGAGGGAGTGGGGTAGAGGATTCATGGAAGGGTCAGGGCGAGGGCAATTAAAGGAATGCCTAGGTAGACGGGGGATTGGAACTGATCGAAAAAGCTTGCTATCATGGTCAGGTTCAGGGGCTTGTTTTAGGCTTTTCTGTGCTTTGAGGGGCAGGCTCGTTCGGGAAGGTGTGGGCCATAATTTTAGGGGGAATAACGGTAAGAAAGATTAATCAAGAAAAGGTTAGAATTGCGAACCAGGGCGCGGGGTTTAATTGAGGCATGTCGCTGAGGGTGGTTGGTAGTCACCAATCTTTAGCTTAAAAGGCTAACGCTGGTACCGGTTTAGCTTCTTAGCGAGGCGTCTTCGATTATTGATGAGGTTCAGTTTTCAAAGTGTTCTAGTGGAACGGCTTCTACTACGATAGGTATAAAGCTGTGGTGTGCTCCGCAAATTTCGGAGCATTGTCCGTAGTAAACTCCTGGGCGGTTGACAATAAAGGTAGTTTGATTCAGTCGTCCAGGGACTGCGTCGACTTTTACCCCTAGGGCCGGGAGGGCTCATGAGTGGAGGACGTCTTCAGCAGAGATTAGAACCCGGATAGGGGAGTCGACCGGGATTACTATTCGATGGTCTGCTTCCAGGAGCCGGAATTGGCCGGGAGTTAGGTCTTGTGTAGGGATTATGTACGAGTCAAATCCTAGGTCTTCATAGTCTGTGTACTCGTAGCTTCAATATCATTGGTGGCCCATGGCTTTAATAGTAAGGTGCGGGTCGTTAATTTCGTCTATAAGGTAAAGAATTCGAAGGGATGGTAGTGCGATAAGGATGAGGATAATAGCGGGAAGGATGGTTCAAATAATCTCAATTTCTTGGGAGTCTAGGATGAGTTTATCCGTAAATTTAGCAGTTACTATAGCTACAATAATGTAAAGTACTAGTGTGCTGATTAAGAAAACGATTATTAAAGCGTGGTCGTGGAAGTGCAGGAGCTCTTCTATTAGGGGTGAAGCTGCGTCTTGGAATCCAAGTTGGGAGGGATGTGCCATTAAAGTTCAAGACACACGGGGGTTTAACCCGCAATTTTGCCTTGACAAGGCAATGTAATGACGTTTTACTAGTGTCTTATGAAGAAAGTGACAGAGCGGTTATGTGGTTGGCTTGAAACCAATTGATGGGGGTTCAACTCCTCCCTTTCTCGTTAGTTTGACCGGATTTGGACAAAGGCTGGTTCTTCGAATGTGTGATAAGGCGGTGGGCAGCCGTGGAGTCATTCTACGTTAGTTGCTGTAAGTTCAACTGACAGTACTTCACGTTTTGCAGCAAATGCTTCTCAAATAATGAAGAGGAACATAATTACTGCGACCAGGGAAACCAGGGATCCGATTGAGGAGACTGTGTTTCACAGGGTATATGCGTCGGGGTAGTCGGAATATCGTCGAGGCATTCCGGCGAGTCCTAGGAAGTGTTGGGGGAAGAAGGTTAAATTAACCCCTACGAACATTACACCAAAATGGATTTTGGTTCATGTGTCGTGCAGAGTGTAGCCTGTGAAAAGGGGGAATCAGTGTACGAAACCTGCAACAATTGCAAATACAGCTCCCATAGAGAGAACGTAGTGGAAGTGAGCAACGACATAATATGTGTCGTGTAGGACAATATCTAGGGAAGAATTCGCTAGGACAATGCCCGTTAGCCCTCCTACCGTGAATAGGAAAATGAAGCCGAGCGCTCATAACATTGGAGTTTCTCATTTGATATTGCCTCCGTGAAGGGTGGCTAGTCAGCTAAATACTTTTACACCAGTTGGGATGGCGATAATTATTGTGGCTGATGTAAAGTATGCACGTGTGTCGACATCCATACCGACAGTGAACATGTGGTGGGCTCAGACGATAAAGCCTAGGAGGCCGATGGCCATCATGGCTCATACCATTCCTATGTAGCCGAAGGGTTCTTTTTTCCCAGAGTAGTAGGCGACAATGTGGGAGATTATTCCAAAGCCTGGAAGAATAAGAATGTATACTTCCGGGTGCCCGAAGAATCAGAATAAGTGTTGGTAGAGAATCGGGTCACCTCCCCCTGCAGGGTCAAAGAAAGCAGTGTTTAGGTTTCGGTCTGTTAGAAGCATTGTAATGCCAGCAGCTAAAACGGGGAGAGATAGGAGAAGAAGGACAGCTGTAATTAGGACAGCTCAGACGAAGAGTGGGATTTGGTACATTGAAACTGCAGGGGGTTTCATATTGATGATCGTAGTAATAAAGTTGATAGCCCCTAGAATTGATGAGACCCCTGCCAGGTGAAGAGAGAAGATGGTTAAGTCGACGGATGCTCCGGCGTGGGCGAGATTTCCAGCCAGCGGAGGGTAAACTGTTCAACCAGTTCCGGCCCCGGCCTCAACGCCTGAAGAGGCCAGAAGAAGGAGGAAGGATGGAGGAAGGAGTCAGAAGCTCATGTTGTTTATTCGAGGGAAGGCCATGTCGGGGGCTCCGATCATTAGTGGGATTAGTCAGTTGCCAAAGCCTCCGATCATGATTGGTATTACTATAAAGAAAATCATTACGAAGGCGTGGGCCGTAACAATTACGTTGTAAATTTGGTCATCCCCCAGGAGGGCGCCAGGTTGGCTTAATTCTGCTCGAATAAGTAGGCTTAAAGCAGTTCCTACCATTCCAGCTCAGGCACCAAATACTAGATAAAGGGTGCCGATGTCTTTGTGATTGGTTGAGAAAAATCAGCGTGTGATTGCCACAGGTAGGATGGCTGAGTTTTAAGCGGTGGATTGTAGCCCCATAGACAGAGGTTTGAATCCTCTTCTTACCAAGCTCCGAGGTGTATTACATATAAGATTGCAAATCTTAAGAAGCAGGCTAATTACCTGCCGGGGCTTTCCCCCGCCTATTATGCTGTAAGCTAGGCGGGGGAAAGTAGATGGATGCTCGCTGGTTTGGGCGCTTAGCTGTTAACTAAGATTTTGTAGGATCGAGGCCTGCCTATCTAGTAAGGCTTTATCTTAATTAAAGTGTCTGTTTTGCATGCAGAAGATGTGGGTTAGTGTCCCGCAAGTCTTAGCAGAGACTGGGAGATTTTCACTCCCGCTTAGGGCTTTGAAGGCCCTTGGTCTTGTACTATCCTAAGTCTCTACAGGGTGAGGAGTGCTGTGATGGCCGGGGTGAGGGGGAGGAGTAGGATGGTTGCTGATGTAGAGATTGCTAGTGGGAGATTAAGTTGTGGCGTGTAAAAACGTCACGGGGCTGTTCCTGTAAGGTTGTTCGGGAACATTGTCAGGGTTATTGCATACGAAAGGCGGAGGTAAAAGTACAGGCTTAGGAGGGCGGTTAGCGCAGCGAAGGTGGCTAAAACGGGAAGGTCTTGTTTCGTTAACTCCTGCAGAATGAGTCATTTTGGCATGAAGCCTGTTAGTGGGGGAAGTCCTCCTAGGGAGAGGAGAATCAGGGGGGCGAGGGAGGTGATAACGGGGGTTTTGGTTCATGAGGTTGCAAGGGAGTTTACGTTTGTCGCTTTGTTGATTTTAAAGACGAGGAATGTTGAGAAGGTTATGACAAAGTAAGTGATGAGGGTGAGGAATGTTAGGGAGGGGGAGAATTGAATGATTAGGGTCATTCAGCCTAAGTGAGCAATTGAGGAGTATGCGAGGATTTTTCGTAGCTGTGTCTGATTTAGCCCTCCTCAGCCACCGATCAGGGTAGATGTGAGACCAAGCATAATTAAAAGAGTTGGGTTATTGGGCTGAAGTTGTAGGAATAGGGCGAAGGGGGCTAGTTTTTGTCATGTCGACAGGATAAGTCCCGTTGTTAGGTCTAGGCCTTGGAGGACTTCTGGTAGTCAGGAGTGCATGGGAGCGAGTCCGATTTTGAGGGCTAGGGCCAGGGTAATCATGGTGGTTGGGAGTGGGTGGGTTATTTGTTGGATGTCCCATTGGCCGGTAAGTCAGGCGTTGGTTGTGCTAGCAAATAGAAGTATAGCGGCGGCTGTGGCTTGTGTGAGGAAGTATTTCGTGGTAGCTTCTACTGCTCGTGGGTGGTGGTGTTGGGCTATTAGGGGGATGATGGCTAGGGTGTTAATTTCTAGGCCCATTCAGGCAAGTAATCAGTGGGAGCTTGCGAATGTAATTGTTGTCCCTAGGCCTAAACCAAAAAATAGGACAGCTAGAATGTAAGGGTTCATTAGCAGAGGCAGGATTTTAACCTACATGTTTGGGGCATGGGCCCAAGAGCTTAAATTAGCTGACCCTGCTAGGAAGTGGTGTAGTGGAAGCACTAAGAGTTTTGATCTCTTCAGGTAGGGTTCAAATCCCTTCTTTCTAAGGAGTTGGGGGGACTTTAACCCCCATTATTCACTCTATCAAAGTGGCCCTTTACTTCAGGCACAGCTCCTGGGGTTAGAGTTGAGGGGGTAGTCCTGCGAATGCGATTGGAAGGGCGAGGTGTCAGATGACCAATGCAAGCGTGAGGGGAAGAAAGTTTTTTCAGATAAGGTGTATAAGCTGGTCGTATCGGAATCGAGGGTAGGAGGCCCGGACTCAGAGGAAGACAATGGATAGGAGGGCCGCTTTGGTTATAAGGTTCATTGCGGTGAGTTCTGGGAAGGTTGGGATGTGGGAGGCGCCTAGGAAGAGGGTGGCTGAAAGGGTGTTCATAAGCAGAATGTTAGCATATTCAGCTAGGAAAAACAGGGCGAAGGGCCCCCCTGCGTATTCTACGTTGAAGCCAGAGACGAGCTCTGACTCTCCTTCTGTGAGGTCAAAGGGGGCTCGGTTTGTCTCGGCGAGGGTTGAAATGTATCATATAGCGGCGAGGGGTCATGCTGGTATGACAAGTCAAATGCTTTCTTGAGCAGTATTAAAGGTTTGGAGGGTAAAGCCTCCCGTGAAAATAATGATGTTGAGTAGGATTAGGCCGAGGCTTACTTCGTAAGAAATAGTTTGGGCTACGGCTCGTAGGGCCCCTACTAGGGCATATTTTGAATTGGAGGCTCAGCCTGAGCCTAAAATGGAGTATACGGCAAGGCTAGAGAGTGCGAGAATAAACAGGATACCCAAGTTGAGGTCAGCCACTGGGTAGGGGAGGGGCATTGGTGCTCAAAGCGTAAGGGCGAGCGTGAGGGCGAGTATGGGCGCAAGGAGGAAAAGAACGGGGGAGGAGGTGGAGGGTCGAACGGGCTCTTTAATGAAGAGTTTTACTCCGTCGGCGATGGGTTGAAGCAGTCCGTAGGGTCCGACTACGTTTGGGCCTTTTCGCAGTTGTATGTAGCCTAAGACTTTTCGTTCGATCAAGGTAAGGAAGGCAACTGCTAAGAGAACGGGAACAATAAAGGCTAAGGGGTTAAGCAAGTGGGTAATTAGTGCTGTAATCATAGTTAGGGAGAGGACTTGAACCTCTGTTTAAAGGGCTTAGGCCTTTTGCAATTACCGGGCTCTGCCACTCTAACATGCCATTCTCTTAGGCAGAGGGACGTGCCCTTTTGCCTAGTTTAGATTCTTTCATTAGGTAAGGGGGAGGCGTGCTTAGGGCATGGGCCTCTTCTTTTCGGTCCTTTCGTACTAGAAAAGATCACTTCATAGATAGAAACTGACCTGGATTACTCCGGTCTGAACTCAGATCACGTAGGACTTTAATCGTTGAACAAACGAACCCTTAATAGCGGCTGCACCATTAGGATGTCCTGATCCAACATCGAGGTCGTAAACCCCCTTGTCGATATGGGCTCTAAAAGGGGATTGCGCTGTTATCCCTAGGGTAACTTGGTCCGTTGATCGGCGTGAGCCGGATCATGTAAGGTCAAATGTTCTGTTAGCTAGAGTTGTAGCTCTTGCTTGTGGGAGGAGAGGAAAATAATATGGGATTGTCCTCCTATTCCACATGGGGGATTTGTGCTTCCCCATGGTCGCCCCAACCGAAGACATTAGGACAGGGTATCATTAAGTTTAGGCCGTCATTTGCGGGATGTTTAACATGATCTGTCTTAGTGTCTAAAGCTCCATAGGGTCTTCTCGTCTTATGTACTTATCTCCGCTTCTGCACGGAGAGATCAATTTCATTGACTGGAAAGAGGAGACAGTTAAGCCCTCGTTATGCCATTCATACAGGTCTTCATTTAAAAGACAAGTGATTACGCTACCTTCGCACGGTCAAAATACCGCGGCCGTTGAACTATTGTCACTGGGCAGGCGGGACCTCTTATTCTTTGGTTTTGCAAGAGGCGATGTTTTTGGTAAACAGGCGAGGCTTATAAGTTTATGTTTGCCGAGTTCCTTCTCTTTCTTTTGGTCTTTCCCAGGAAGCACACCAGTGTGGGGTTAACGGTTGTATTAGGACGATCTTCTAGTTTGTTTGCGTATAGGTCCAGTGCCCTCTTTGTTTGGGGCCGTTATTTTTCGGTGGTGGGTCCGTTCCGATATACACGTGTGTTGGGAGAGAGTCGGGCTCTCTTATTACTCATTCTAGCAGGGTCGCCCCCATGGAAGCATGGGGAGGCCCGGTAGTGTTAGGGGATTGAGATATAAATATCAAGATATGGGGAGGGTCAAGTTATGTTCGAGCTTTAACGCTTTCTACTGGGATGGCTGCTTTTAGGCCCACCGGAACATTTTGCCTTAAAAACTATGATCTTTATCCTCCTGAAAAAGTTGTGTCTTTGTTCAAAGGGGCTGTACCCCCTTTGACTAACTCTCGTAGTTTCTCTGGAATCATTGGGTGGTTAAAAATAATATGAAGGGAGAAACGGCGAGGCTGAACTTCTATCCAATTCCCGGGCAACCAGCTATAACTGGGTTCGATAGGTCTGTCACCCCTACTCAAAGCTCTTCCCACTCTTTTGCCACAGAGACGGGTTTGCCCTAATAAATAGGCTGTCTTGGAGTAGCTCACGCAGTTTCGGGATTTCAAACTAAAACTCTTTTTGCTTGAAGATGCTGGCTAAATCATGATGCAAAAGGTACGAGGGGATATCTCTGCTTTTTTTGGCTTTACTGGTTTATTTCATTTCTCTTTCAGCTTTCCCTTGCGGTACTTTCTCTATTGCGTCCTTGAGGTCCTTTTCTGTCGCCCATACTTAGGAGGGAAAATGCTTTGGTTAAGGATAATCTGGTGTTTTTGGGTTTAGTTTATGTTTGTTTGTTGCGTTTGGTGTGTGGAGCTAGCTAATAGGCGTCAGGGCGATCCGACTTGCACGGATGACTTCTCAGTGTAAGGGAGATGCTTTTCTACTTTAGCTACGCTCTGATTTTACCAAGCGCACCTTCCGGTACGCTTACCATGTTACGACTTTCCTCTCCTTCGCATTTGTTGGGGCTTAAAGTACTGTTGGGGGCCAGGAGCTTGGGGAGGGTGACGGGCGGTGTGTGCGCGCTTAAGAGCCGGTTTCAGCGGAACACTCTATTTTCCGCTTACTGCTAAATCCTCCTTCAGCTGCATGTTTCAATGCATCATTCGTTATTCGCTGATGGGCAGCGAATGTAGCCCATTTCTTCCCCTCTCATGCACTACACCTCGGCCTGACGTTTTGGGCTCTACCAATTGCGCTTACTATTAGTCCTTCACAGGGTAAGCTGACGACGGCGGTATATAGGCGGAAAAGGCTAGGGAGGGTGAGGTTGAACGGGGGTTATCGGTTCTAGAACAGGCTCCTCTAGGTGGATGTTAAGCACCGCCAAGTCCTTTGGGTTTTAAACTAATGTTCGTAATTCCCGGGCGGATGTTTGATGTAATAAATAATCAATGTTTAAGGCTAAGCATAGTGGGGTATCTAATCCCAGTTTGTTTCTTAGCTTTCGTGGGTTCAGGTTTTATAAAGCCACCTTCGTAGTTGGGGTTCATCCTCTCGGAAGCGTATGACAGCAATGAGGGGGTTCCGCTTTAGTTGAATATTTTCCTTAACCACTCTTTACGCCGTTGTCTGTCAACTTGAGCCTCTCGTATAACCGCGGTGGCTGGCACGAGTTTTACCGGCTCTCTTAGCTTTAACTAAGTCAAGTTTTCACTTATGGCTTAATATTTATCACTGCTGGATTCCCTTGGGGGTGTGGCTAAGCAAGGTGTCGTGGGCTACGTGAGTTGTGTGCCTGATACCAGCTCCTTGTTCCCGAAAAGGGCACTATGGGCATTCTCACAGGGGGGCGGATACTTGCATGTGTAAATCTAGCTAAAGCTGACAGTAAAGTCAGGACCAAACCTTTGTGCTTGCGGGGCTTTCTAGGGCCCATCTTAACATCTTCAGTGTTATGCTTTAATTAAGCTACGCTAGC